GACGTTGTGTGTTTTTATATTTGTTTGAGATACTATACAATTAATAGAAGGGTTCCGCTCCAATCAAAAAAGGAAGGATTTATTTGAGTTTAGGTTTATTAGGAAAGGAATAAGGAAAATGGGATTCAAGATATAAATCCAATAAAAATAAAAAAAGGGGATTAAGTAATAACCCTCCAAAACCAAAAAGGAATATTTCCATCTATTTTTATCGTTTTGGCGGCATGGCCGAGTGGTAAGGCGGGGGACTGCAAATCCTTTTTCCCCAGTTCAAATCCGGGTGTCGCCTGATCAATGAAAAACTCGAAATCCCCTTGCTTGCTGATATAATCTAAGTCGCCTAATCCCATTTCAACTCAAATAGCGAGACTAGAAGCTTCGGCCATATCCACTGAGTGAACAGGAGGGACGGCCCGGGATACATGGTCAAACAACTAAGTAGGGTTTCCGGATCTACATACCAAAAATGAACTCGACCATAAAAAAAAACTCGTCTGACTCGTTCTGTAGATATAGACTCACGTTATAAGCAAGGCGAGTGAACATATCAAGCACGGAATAAGCCACGAGTTCAGAGACATGAAGCTTGCAGCTAGATTTGGATGGCCTCGTTACTAAACTCGGCTTAATCTTGCTTCTTACCGTCAAGATCACGGGTGTCACGATCCAATTACCCCTATGCTATTATATATATATATAATACTTGGAGCTCGAGTCTAGTATCGTGCTAGAGAAATGTGCTATTGCGCTATACCTAAACACAGTACTCGTGTTTTCTAGTCTAGTCCTTCCGATCGTCTCTTGAGTATCATTTCTCTTACGGTATGGTTCTTTCCTATCCATTCGGTTTCTATGCGTATCCCTATCCCTGTTTTCGTGCTATGCTCTAGTCACGTCATGAGTTCTAGTAAGGATCTCGTGTTTGCTAGGTCAGGTCCTGGCCGACTAAGTCTCATTCCGTACCGTCCCCCTATCGCTATTGATCGCGAAGCTCTCGCCCGGTTCAACCAACCGTCCGTCCTAGTGGCTTTGATACCGGTTTGACCACTTCTCACCGTTAACCCGGTTTCACCTTGACCCTCGCCCGAGAGTTCTTATTCAGAATCTGGTGGTGCATGTGTATGATATGTCCTTCGATGCCCTGAGTAGGCATTAATTCGAAGAAATGACGGATAAGTGAAGTGGAGGAAATGCTTAGGCACGGTCAAAATGTTAGCTGAAGAACATACATACTGGCTGAGGCGTGAGATAGATAACGAACCAACAAAACTGCAAATTAGAGGGCCGCCTGCCTTTACCGTACCCCTTTTTAGTAAAGGGGAAGAATGAAGAGAGCTCCACAAGGCTCTGTTAGCGATATAATTGTCTATTGCTGTTTATTGTCATATAGTCTTTATTTGACTTCTTTATTATGTGCCTGTGAGTGATATGAACCACTTATAGAATAGGGATCAAACCTAATGAGAAGTATTTTTTCTCATTCTCAAATTCTTCATTTTGTCAGGCTCGTTAAACCTTTACCGAGTTACGCGGGGAAGGTCCGATCTCAGCAAAGAAACACGAATTGGATGAAGAGGTCGGAGGTAGGTTGGGGAACGAAAGAATTAGCCCTTAGATTGAAATACAGATAGGGACTGTAGATACGATTCTTCTTGCTTGGAATTATTGCCAACTCGCAATGAGGTTCCGGGCTAGGGGCGCCCGCCCGAATCGAATAGTGAAGAGGTTTAAGAAGCAGTCTTACCTGGCAGGAGATTCAAGCCCTCATGGGGAATAGAGAGATACATCAAACGCCAAATTACGCAGAATATCTTCGTATAGCTGGAGTGACAATGGTAATCATATAAGGCGCAGTCACGAATAAAATAAATAGGTTCAAAAATAAAGTCTTCTCCATGCTGCGCTGCAGGACAACCGGAATACCTAACTGATCGCTTTATGGACCTCTCTAACGTTAAGTCTTCGCCCCGAAGCTATGCAAAGTTGTTCGCTATAGCATAGCGAAGGCACCAGGGCTTTCTTCATGGTAGCTCTGACTACACGAGACGAAAAAAAAATATGGATAAGAGCTATATTATATAATCCAAAGATTGAAAAGGACACTATGACCGTCGATCTGACGTAAATATCCTTATGCGATACCAAGATGGGAGTGAGTTGTCCATTATACATCAGCTGAATGCTGACGAGGTTACAGAATCTGCCCGACACTACATGAGACTTAGTCGGCTTCAAAGCCGTAGTGTGCCAAGATGCTGACGGAATGGAATTTCCAAATTAAGGAACGAACCGAACCCCTCGGACAACCCATTCCCAGCAACCTACGAAGTGGAGCCATTAGCCTATCTATTGGATCAAATCCTCGGTATCCGAACTCTATTTCTCTGTCTCAAAATGGAAGGAACCCCCTACATCCAAATGTCCTTCTTTTCTGCTTACCCTTAACTTTGGATGCCCTGCTTGGCAGTCAATCAACCCACTCGACCCGCCTCAAAACATC